TTCTTCAATGTTTATTTCTACACCCGTCTTTTTTTAGGGGGTCTGCAGCCATTATGTGGCATAGGGGTTACATCCCGTACGAAACTTAAAAGTATACCACTTCTACGAATAGCTCGTAATGCTGCATCTCTTCCGAGACCTGGACCTTTTATCATGACCTCCGCTCGTTGCATACCTTGATCCGCTACTGCTCGAATAGCATTTCCTGCTGCGGTTTGAGCAGCAAAGGGTGTCCCTCTTCTTGTACCCCTGAATCCACAAGTCCCAGCGGAGGACCAAGAAATCACCCGCCCCTGTACATCTGTAATAGTCACAATGGTGTTGTTGAAACTTGCTTGAACATGAATAACGCCTTTTGGTATTCGACGTGCACTTTTACGTGAATCAATCCGTCCAGTCCTACGTAAAACCCTTTTTGATATAGATTTTGCCATATTTTATCATTTCATAAATATAAGTCAGATATATGGATATATCCATTTCATGTCAAAACAGATCTTTTATTTTGATTTGTTCATCGGTTCCTTTAGAGAGTCCCTTTTCGAAAGATTATCCTTGTCTTTGTTTATGTCTCGGGTTGGAACAAATTCCTATAATGCGTCCTCTCCTACGGATCAGTCGACATTTTTCACAAATTTTACGAACGGAGGCCCTTATTTTCATAGTTGTTAGTCCTTAACTGAATTGCGAATCTACTTATTGGAAGAAAATAAGTTTCTTGAAATTTTTGAACAGTGACTTGTATCCTCATGAAAGGAATGTTGAAAAACCACATAATCATTCGAATCCTTGTTGTGGAGTCTAGAAATTATACGCCCTCCATTTGTGAACCATAACGACTTACTTCAATTTTGACTCTTTTGGCTCTATCTCCAGGTAGTACACGTATAAAACTGTGTCGAACTCTTCCTGAAACATAACTTCGAATCTGACTTCAGTATATAAACGAACCCGGAGCATACCATTGGGAAGTGCTTCAGTAATTAAACCTTCATGAATCCATTCATTTTTCTTCTTTCATTCCAGGCAAAACCCCTTGAAGTATCAACTAATGTAGGAGGAGTGATATTAGACAACTTGTCTTTTTTCGTTTTTTTTTTTCACAAATTAGAAATTAGGAAGTTCCGGATATAATTCGGGTACCAGAAAGATTACCATATATAACACAAAATTTCTCCGCCGATTCTTTCTAGTCGAGCCGCACGGTCTGTCATTATACCCCCCGAAGTAGAGAGAATTACAATCCCCATCCCGTCGAAAATTCTCGGAATTCGTTGATAGTTCGAATAGATTCGGAGACCAGGTCGACTGATTCGTTTTAAATTGAAACTGGTTCTATATGGTCTTTTCCTATTCCTTCTATGTCGTAGGGTTAAAACCAAAAAAGATTTGTTGTTTTCCACAAGTTTCTTTACGTTTTCGAGAAAACCCTCTCGTAAAAGTATTTTAACAATGTTTTCGGTGATGTTAGTAGACGCTATTCGAACCGTTCCTTTTCTATCCATGTCAGCATTTCGTATAGAAGTTATTATGTCAGCAATAGTGTCCTTACCCATGATAAACGCAAATTATTGTTACTTCCGAATTTTTATATAATCAACATGTTCCTTTTATTCGTTTTATTTGTGAAAATTATTAAAAGTATATGCGTGAGACATAATCTACTAATTTTTTTATCTATTTTAATTAAAGACTATCCCTCTATCGGGATCTCGTATTATAATACCTCAGGCGCTAATGAAACTATTTTAGTAAAATTTAACTGTCTCAATTCCCGTGCGATCGCGCCAAAAACTCGAGTTCCTTTTGGATTTCCTTCTTGATCAATGACAACTGCAGCATTGTCATCATATCGTATTATCATACCGTTGTCACGCTTGAGTTCTTTACAAGTACGTACAATTACAGCTCTGATCACTTCGGATTTTTGTAGAGGTGTATTTGGTACTGCTTCCTTGATCACAGCAACAATAACGTCACCAATATGAGCATATCGTCGATTACTAGCTCCTAGGATTTGAATACACATTAATTCTCGGGCCCCGCTGTTGTCTGCTACATTCAAATGGGTTTGAGGTTGAATCATATCATTTTTTTAATCTGTTTTTTTAATGTAAAGTAAAGCAAAGGACGAAATAAAAAAAACCTGCAATTGTTTTTTTTATACCCAAGACTTCTTTCCTTTGGTTCAACATTCCTATCTAGAAATAATGAATTGAGTTCTTATAGGCATTTTGGATGCCACTATTGAAATAGCCTTTCGAGCTATATTTTCGGCTACTCCATCCATTTCATAAAGTATTCTACCTGGTTTAACGACAGCTACCCAATATTCGGGGGATCCTTTCCCCGAACCCATACGAGTTTCCGTAGGTCTTACTGTAACTGGTTTATCTGGAAATACACGTACCCATATTTTTCCCCCACGACGTACATTTCGTGTCATTGCGCGTCGCCCTGCTTCGATTTGTCTAGATGTGATCCAAGCGGGTTCAAGTGCTTGAAGAGCATATCTACCGAAACAAATATGATTACCTCGATAAGAAATTCCTTTCATTCTTCCTCTATGTTGTTTACGGAATCTTGTTCTTTTGGGGTTCTAGTTGATGGGTCTTTCTCAATTCCATCTCTACTACAGAATTGGACGTGAGAATTTCTTCTCATCCAGCTCCTCGCGAATGAAACGACTAAAAAAGATTTTATCCCGATATACAAATTTTTAATAAAGAGTATACTGAATCGTAGGATTCTTTGAAATTTCATCTAATTAATCTATTCGAAATTTATATATCGTGTTTAATTATAGATCTATATTATAGATCTATAATTAAACATGTATTCTATTTATACATAATGTCAATGTCGTTTTTTTTATAACGTTATAATGAATCTTTCTTTTATTTTGCCTTTTATCATATACGATCGACCAAAATTTATCAATCCAATAAAATCAAACTTTCGCGGGCGAATATTTACTCTTTCAATATCTATTTCAGTTCTAGGGTTAGTCCATGACCTCTCCGAATAAAAGAATAGGTTATAGGTTCCTGGTCTGTTCTGCCATCCCGCCCAATGAATTATTAAGATTCATTTTCAATAGAATCTTCTGCATTCACGGGTTCCATCGTTCCCATTGCTTCTTGATTAATGGTTAGGTCTTAATTCTCCAACGGAGTCCTTAATGAAATTTGTTCTTAAGTCAATTTTCTCAGTCTTTATTGGCTCGAGGCTCTTGATTTTTTTTGTTCTATGAGCGGATTCATCTAATTATGGATGAATCTTTATTAATGCTTTATTACATTGCTTTTTTTTGTATGAGATGACTCAGAGACCTTACATATTGGAATTCTATATCAGTGATATTTTGATTTTCTTTCTCTCTTCTCTCTTTCTCTCATCCTTCCATTTATCCTTATCCGCATACTTTTCTATTTCGCTTCACAACTTATAACTTCATAACTCATACTCAGATTGGTTTTTTTATGTTTATGCAAAGTTTATGCAAAAAAGGATTTCAGTTGCTACAATGATATAACCAATATTATATATTATATCTTGACTGCTTCTTTGGATCCAGATAATGCGAAGCAATGAATTGGTTATTAGTGTTATAAGTTATTAGTTTATACCTTCATACTATGGTTCGGTTCTTTTTTTTTTTTTGAATCCTAGTACTAAAACTAAAAAACCAACGAGTCACACACTAAGCATAGCAATTATATAAAATGATTAATCGATTTTTTATTCAACCCTATAGAATTTAGAATTGCTCATTTTTGTTTTGATTGAACATCAAAAAAATGAAAGAGTTTGGCCTTTTTTGGTCTATTTCCATCGCTGGGTAGAATGTAAAGACACATAAAGTCTTATTATTCTGCAACTACAAATATCCAAATTTTGATTCCTAATACCCCGTATATAGTTCGAACTGTATAGGAACAATAATCAATTTTAGCTCCAATGGTTTGTAGAGGAACCCTACCTTCTCTGATCCATTCGACGCGTGCAATTTCTTTTCCGTCGATACGACCTGCAATTTGTACTTGAATTCCTTTTGTATCCGCCTGTTCCGTTAATTCAATAGCTTTTTTCATTGCTTTGCGAAAAGAAACTCTATTCTTTAATTGTGCCGCTATAAATTCTGCAAGAATATTAGGGTGTCCATACGGATTTGAAATTTTTGTAATAGCAATGTTTAGTTTTCGATTCACACAATTAAGTTTTTTTTGTACATTCAGTTGTAATTCTTCGATTCTTCGCGATCGATTTTCTATTAATAATTTTGGAAATCCTATATAGATTATGACTTGAATTAGATCGATTCTTTTTTGAATCTCTATCCGTGCAATTCCCTCAACACCGGAGGATATTCTCCTATTTTTTTGTACATAATTTTGAATACAATCTCTTATTTTTTGATCTTCTTGTAGACCTTCAGAATAATTTTTTGGCTGTGCAAACCAAAGAGAATGATGACTTTGTGTTGTACCAAGTCGGAAACCGAGCGGATTTATTTTTTGTCCCATAAGCCCCCACTACTATATGTATGATGACATGTCATATTTGTGTTCTTATTTTTATTTATATTTGTCAATCCAGGTTTTTTTGAGCACATGAAAAATTCTTCATATTCTTCTCAGAGAAGGAGATATCTTTCAAAACAATAGTTATATGACAAGTGGGTCTTTTTATCAGATAACTCCGCCCTCGAGCTCGAGGTTTTAATCTTTTCGAAGCAGTTCCCTCGTTGACTTGGGCTTTATTAATGACTAAATTTGCTTCCTTAAAACCCCTATTGTGACTAGCATTCGCTGCTGCCGAATAAACCAATTTAAAAATGGGATAACATGCTCGATAAGGCATGAGTTCTAGTATCATAAGGGTTTCTTCATAAGAACGCCCACGAATCTGATCAATTACCCTACGAGCTTTGTGAGCAGACATACGTATATGTTGACCTAAAGTGTATACTTCATGTAAGTTCTTTTCTATCCTCTTTA